CTTTCGACCATCTTTCGATTGTTAATACGAGATATAAGGACCACTACTACAAGCAGTACTACACCTTTGGTCGTGAAATATCGATTGCTTGTTGCACCCTGTGAATCACGTGAAAGTAGGATACTCCAAATTCGGGGGTCAAAGAGTTTCATAAAACGTTCTTGGTGGAAAAAAATGTGAGTGAAAGATCCCACTGAATCGAATTTGATCCATGAATCTAAGAAATAGTGAGAATTCTTGATCTCTCTCAATTCGAATATCCAGGATTTGAATTGATGTCGTTTCATTGATTCCTCCTAAAGATTTCATTTCAATTGGAATTTGGTTATTCACGATGTACGATGATCCCCGTTAAGCATCCATGGCTGAATGGTTAAAGCGCCCAACTCATAATTGGCAAATTCGTAGGTTCAATTCCTGCTGGATGCACGCCAATGGGAACATTCAATAAGTCTATTGGAATTGGCTCTGTATCAATGGAATCTCATCATCCATACATAGCGAATTGGTATGGTATATTCATACCATAACATATGAACAGTAAGAACTAGAATTCTTATCGATACTGGAACTCATAGGGAAGAAAATGGATTTATGGATGGAATCAAATATGCAGTATTTACAGAAAAAAGTATTCGGTTATTGGGGAACAATCAATATACTTCTAATGTCGAATCAGGATCAACTAGGACAGAAATAAAGCATTGGGTCGAACTCTTCTTTGGTGTCAAGGTAATAGCTATGAATAGTCATCGACTCCCGGGAAAGGGTAGAAGGATGGGACCTATTATGGGACATACAATGCATTACAGACGTATGATCATTACGCTTCAACCGGGTTATTCTATTCCACCTCTTATAGAGAAAAGAACTTAAAGCAAAAGACTTAATAACACGGCAATACATTTATACAAAACTTCTACCCCGAGCACACGCAATGGAGCCGTAGACAGTCAAGTGAAATCCAATCCACGAAATAATTTGATCTATGGACAGCATCGTTGTGGTAAAGGTCGTAATGCCAGAGGGATCATTACCGCAGGGCATAGAGGGGGAGGTCATAAGCGTCTATACCGTAAAATCGACTTTCGACGGAATGAAAAAGAGATATCTGGTAGAATCGTAACCATAGAATATGACCCTAATCGAAATGCATACATTTGTCTCATACACTATGGGGATGGTGAGAAGAGATATATTTTACATCCCAGAGGGGCTATAATTGGAGATACCATTGTTTCTGGTACAGAAGTTCCTATATCAATGGGAAATGCCCTACCTTTGAGTGCGGTTTGAACTATTGATTTACGTAATTGGAAGTAACCAATTAGGTTTACGACGAAACCTAGAAATCGATCACTGATCCAATTGGAGTACCTCTACGGGATAGACCTCAACAGAAAACTGTTGAGTAACGGCAGCAAGTGATTGAGTTCAGTAGTTCCTCATAGAAAATTATTGACTCTAGAGATATGGTAATATGGAGAAGACAAAATTGTTTGAAGCGCGCACAGAACCGGAAGCGCCCCTTGTTTCAAAGAGAGGAGGACGGGTTATTCACATTTCATTTGATGGTCAGAGGCGAATTGAAAGCTAAGCAGTGGTAATTAGAAAGACCCCCCGGGGAAAAATAGAGATGTCTCCTACGTTACCCGTAATATGTGGAAGTATCGACGTAATTTCATAGAGTCATCCGGTCTGAATGCTACATGAAGAACATAAGCCAGATGACGGAACGGGGAGACCTAGGATGTAGAAGATCATAACATGAGTGATTCGGCAGATTTGGATTCCTATATATCCACTCATGTGGTACTTCATCATACGATTCATATAAGATCCATCTGTCTAGATATCATCATATACATCTAGAAAGCCGTATGCTTTGGAAGAAGCTTGTACAGTTTGGGAAGGGGTTTTGATTGATAAAAAAGAAGAATCTACTTCAACCGATATGCCCTTAGGCACGGCCATACATAACATAGAAATCACACTTGGAAAGGGTGGACAATTAGCTAGAGCAGCAGGCGCTGTAGCGAAACTGATTGCAAAAGAGGGTAAATCGGCCACATTAAGATTACCATCTGGGGAGGTCCGTTTGATATCCAAAAACTGCTTAGCAACAGTCGGACAAGTGGGTAATGTTGGGGTGAACCAAAAAAGTTTGGGTAGAGCTGGATCTAAGTGTTGGCTAGGTAAGCGTCCTGTAGTAAGAGGAGTAGTTATGAACCCTGTAGACCATCCCCATGGGGGCGGTGAAGGGAGAGCCCCAATTGGTAGAAAAAAACCCACAACCCCTTGGGGTTATCCTGCGCTTGGAAGAAGAAGTAGGAAAAGGAACAAATATAGTGATAGTTTTATTCTTCGTCGCCGTAAATAGGAACATTGAAAATCGAATTTTTGGAATTGGAAATAATGTGATGGGCGAACGACGGGAATTGAACCCGCGCATGGTGGATTCACAATCCACTGCCTTGATCCACTTGGCTACATCCGCCCCTTCCCTTATCTAGCTAAAGGATTTTCTCTTTTTTCCATTCATCATTATACTTCAGATTAAGATCGAGATATTGGACATAAAATGCCAATTGAAAAAATGTAAAAAAAGGAGTAATCAGCCGTGACACGTTCACTAAAAAAAAATCCTTTTGTAGCTAATCATTTATCGGGAAGAATTGAAAAACTCAACAGGAGGGAGGAGAAAGAAATCATAGTGACTTGGTCTCGGGCATCTACCATTATACCCACAATGATTGGCCATACAATCGCTATTCATAATGGAAAGGAACATTTACCTATTTATATCACAGATCGCATGGTCGGTCACAAATTGGGAGAATTCGCACCTACTCTCACGAAAGTGAGACACGCGAGAAACGATCATAAATCTCGTCGTTAGTCGTTCTACTAATAAGACTTATACTTTTCTTATTTTCTTATTCCAACAAGATAGCAAT